TCCATATTTGTAGCAATAAAACACTATTGTTCCTCCCCGAAATTATATATGATCGATTACAAATATCTATGATCTGTCTTCTCTATAAAGGACCTGAAATACCTTGCTTACGTATCATTGGAAAATGCATTAACATAAATACGGCAGTAAGAAGAGGTAATACAAAAGTGTGTAAACTATAAAAACGGGTCAAAGTAGATTGACCCACACTAGCACTTCCACGCAATAACTCTACTAAAGGTGATCCTATTACGGGAATAGCTTCAGGTACGCCTGTCACGATTTTTACTGCCCAATAACCGATTTGGTCCCGGGGTAAGGAATAACCAGTTACACCAAACGATGCAGTCAATACAGCCAGAACCACACCCGTAACCCAAGTCAATTCGCGAGGTTTTTTAAATCCGCCCGTGAGATACACACGAAATACGTGTAGGATCATCATTAGGACCATCATACTTGCTGACCATCGATGAACTGATCGGATTAACCAACCAAAGTTGACTTCAGTCATTATGTATTGAACAGAGGCAAAAGCCTCCGTAACGGTCGGACGATAGTAAAAAGTCATAGCAAAACCCGTAGCTACTTGTACTAAAAAACAAGTAAGTGTGATCCCTCCTAGACAATAAAATATATTGACATGAGGAGGAACATATTTACTAGTTATATCATCTGCAATCGCCTGAATCTCGAGACGCTCCTCGAACCAATCATATACTTTATTGAGATAGGTAAACCAAGGGGACTCCCCCTCTGAGAACCGTATATGAGAATTTCATCTCGTACGGCTCAAGCAGAAACACCCAAATACTGATTACAATGGATATGTAATAGAAAATTTGAAATTTCTTATTTATCCACTTGATTCAATCGTCTCTGAAGATACGAAGGAACCAAAATCCGAACTCTCTTCTTTGTTGTGATGAGAATGCCAAAATATCAAGTTAGCTCATCTGTCTTTATGTTGATCGTTACAGGCCTCTTGAATCTTCTATTCCCCTATTTATTTGTTATTTGATTTGTTGTTTTTGTTTGTGCGTAATGCAGATTGACTATTGTTTACTATATTTTTTTTTGATAGGAATTCTCTTGTTGAGACCCTATGAATCGATTGAAACCTCAGATTCATACTAGAACCACGATGATTCAATAAAACCCAAAAACTAAGACCAAGGGTTCTATGAGTAAGAACTATTTGATCATCACTTATTCATAGATGTAATGACTAAAAATCCAGAGAAAGATTTGTCCTTCGGTCAAAATAAGCATGATTCTAAAGGAAGAAAAATCGTTCAATTTATCAAATACCTCTTTGTTTGAAAATTTTTTGAAGTCCAGTCACGAGGTCTGAATAGTAGGTATGAATCATAGTTCAAATATTTCTTGATCTATTCCATATATTCCGTGCTCCAGATACTAGGATGAATATCCGACGAGGCAGAACCATCTCTGTCGAGATGACAGACCCATTCTCTGTACTATCAATAGGATCAATTATAACAAGTCGCACACTCATATTCCGGAAATACCGAAACAACGGAATTCCACGGTCAAACTACCAGAATGGACTATAAATCTGAGTCCTAAGTGATTCATTTTTGATTGAAAAGCTAGGGCTTCTGGTTCTTATGAGCCTAATTCATTGAAATTCCATCCAGTAAAACGGAAGAATTATAAATCTCTAAAATAATAGATAGGAATATCGCAAATAGAGCCATTGCGACACCCATAAATGGGGTGGTTCCCCACCCAGGAGCCACTTTACCATATTCTGAATTCAATGGTTTCAATAAATCCCCTGTAATAGTTCGTCTTGGCCCAGATCTAGCACTACCCTCAACGGTTTGTGTAGCCATAAATACTATTGCATTGGTTGAGATCTGTTGACTTTGTATACTATTCCGTTGTAAATAAACGATTTTATCGTAGCATAGATCCATCGTGGTCTTGAAATTCTCTAATAATGGAAACAGCAACCTTAGTCGCCATCTCCATATCTGGTTCACTTGTAAGCTTTACAGGGTACGCCTTATATACCGCTTTTGGGCAACCCTCTCAACAACTAAGAGATCCATTCGAGGAACACGGAGACTAATTGAAGTAATGAGTCCCCCATATGGGGGACTCATTACTTCAATTAAGATAATGAAAAATCATTTCATCTTTTTAGTCGGGACCTTAGGCGGTTCTCGAAAAAATATAGCGAAAAAGATTATCCCTAAAGTCGAGACTAAGAGGAATGTATAAACCAATGCTTCCATAGATTCGATCGTTGTTTACAATTATAGCTTCCACACCTGTTCATTTAGGATTATTTCCCAGATAAAGAAAGGACAAGAGCAAAGAAAGGCGATGATTCAAATCAATATTTCTACGGTACCTTATGTCAAATCAAAAAAATCAAATATAGAGGCGAAAGATACCGGAGCAATGTTGTATCAGACTACCTGTCTCCTTGTAGTTGGATCTCCAAGTTTTTGGAATGCTCCAAATTCCACTTGAGCATCCAAATCTGGGTCAATCCCAGCAAAAACATCTCTGAACAAGGTTCGAGCGCCATGCCAAATGTGTCCGAAAAAGAAGAGCAAAGCAAACGTAGCATGTCCAAAAGTGAACCAACCCCTTGGACTGCTCCGAAAAACACCATCGGATTTCAAAGTAGCACGATCTAATTCAAAAATTTCACCCAATTGGGCACGTCTAGCATATTTTTTCACAGTAGCAGGATCGCTATAGCTGACTCCATTGAGTTCGCCACCATAGAACTCAACAGTTACACCCACTTGTTCGACACTATATTTCGATTCTGCCCTTCTAAAAGGAACATCGGCTCTCACAATTCCGTCTCCGTCCACCAAAACTACTGGAAATGTTTCAAAAAAAGTAGGCATACGGCGTACAAAAAGTTCATGCCCTTCTTTATCTCTAAAGATAGGGTGTCCTAACCATCCAACAGCTATCCCATCCCCGTTGTCCATTGAGCCTGCCCGGAATAATCCACCTTTCGCCGGATTATTACCGATGTAATCATAAAAAGCTAATTTTTCGGGAATTTTAGACCAAGCTTCCGATAAACTCAGATTTTCGGCTAGACTGGCGCCAACTCTTCGATATATTTCTTGCTGGAAGTATCCCTGATCCCACTGATAACGAGTGGGACCAAATAATTCGATCGGGGTAGTTGCTGAACCATACCACATAGTTCCAGCAACAACGAAAGCTGCAAAAAAGACAGCAGCGATACTACTGGAAAGGACAGTTTCAATATTGCCCATACGTAATCCTTTGTATAGACGTTGGGGTGGGCGGACACTAAGATGGAATAGACCTGCTAATATACCCAATGTACCTGCTGCAATATGATGAGAGGCTATTCCTCCCGGAACAAAGGGATCAAAACCTTCCGCACCCCACGCTGGATTTACAGATTGTACTTTTCCGGTTAGGCCATAAGGATCGGATACCCATATTCCAGGACCATACAAGCCTGTTACATGAAATGCGCCAAACCCAAAGCAAGCCACCCCTGAGAGAAATAAATGAATTCCAAAAATCTTGGGCAAATCCAAAGAGGGTTTTCCCGTACGTTCATCACAGAATATTTCTAGGTCCCAATACACCCAATGCCAGATAGCTGCTAAGAAGCACAAGCCAGAAAACACAATATGTGCCCCGGCCACACCTTCGTAACTCCAAATACCCGGATTCGTTATAGTTCCTCCTGTAATACTCCAACCGCCCCATGAATTGTTTATTCCTAAACGAGTCATGAAGGGTATAACGAACATACCCTGTCTCCACATTGGATCAAGAACGGGGTCAGAAGGATCAAAAACTGCTAATTCGTATAGAGCCATCGAACCGGCCCAACCGGAAACTAGAGCTGTATGCATTATATGGACAGAAAGCAGCCGACCGGGATCATTCAATACGACGGTATGAACACGATACCAAGGCAAACCCATGGAAATACCCCTTTCTCAAAGAAAAAATAGATACTATGTAACTTTATCACATTGGAAATAACTATGCTATGGACCTCACCCTTTCATTGGATTATCTCGAAACAAGGGTTAATATTTATTCTGTTCCGTTAGTAAATTCTGTTCGTGGGAACAAAGAGAAGCAGATCTATTCTATACCCAATAAGTACCAATACGCAATGGGGGGATTAATCCTATTTTTTGTGAGCGAATGTATAGATACTTGTTTCTCATTCGAACGATCCGTTCGTAAGAATTTTCCTTTATTCCGTCTTCCTCTATGAATCTTCCAATCTATCGATAAAATACGATAAACGACAATATTATGAAGACAATAAACCATTGTTTGTTACGTTTCCACATCAAAGTGAAATAGAATACTTAAATTTTCTTTCATTTAATGCCCATTGGTGTTCCAAAAGTACCTTTTCGGAGTCCTGGAGAGGAAGATGCAGTTTGGGTTGACGTATAGTGTGACTTGTCAGACATATTGGGTCATATGGGATTTCCCCGTTCTCTCCCCCGATCGAGATATCCTCTGTTTCGCCCAAGAAAGATTGATTGAACCATCAATAATTCGAAGCGTGAAGTGCAATTAGATCAATTTATTTGGTTGGAGGATCAATATTCTCAATTAAAAGAATTTATGGTTGGCTTGGACCAATAAAATGAAGTATACAGGCTCCGTTCAGAAAATACCAAGGTAATCCATGTATGATTACCACCCTATCAGAAATGATTCCTTTATACCATATGAGTGATCTCAAATTGCCAATTAATGGAATAATATGATGATGATGAATACATCGAATATTTTGTGGAAGGCATGAAAATGAAACAAATTGAAAAAAAAAAAAGAAGTCATAGCAAAAAGAAGTGGTACTGGGATCATTTGTCCTATATGTGCAAATCGAATTCGGGCGGATCTTTACCCGGAGTAGAGCATAAACCTAAAAGAGTGGAAGAGGCCCATTCGGGAACAAGAAAATTACATCGTGATTTAGATCTCGATGAAACAATACATCAATGAGGGGTTAGCTCGATAAGTTCAGTGAATTCTTTTTTGATTTTATAGGGAAGCAAGTCAAAACTCATGTTTCTTAAAAAATGGAAGAAAAAGCCCGCTACGAAAAAAGAAATAGGGCTGGAATCGACAATTTCTTTTTTTTTTTTTTTTTGATTTTCTCAATTTTGATTTTTTGAACCGTATGCACCCAAAGGTGCGTGTACGGTTCCTAAGGAATAGAATTTTGTCCTAATCAACCGACTTCATCGAGAAAGATTACTTTTTTTAGGCCAAGAAGTTGATAGCGAGATCTCGAATCAACTTGTTGGTCTCATGGTATATCTCAGTATAGAGGATGATACCAGGGATCTGTATTTGTTTATAAATTCTCCCGGCGGATGGGTAATCCCAGGAATAGCTATTTATGATACTATGCAATTTGTGCCACCAGATGTGCATACAATATGCATGGGATTAGCCGCTTCAATGGGATCTTTCATCCTGGTTGGAGGAGAAATTACCAAACGTCTAGCATTCCCTCACGCTTGGCGCCAATGAGTTTTTTTATTTGAGAGAAAAAAAGACTATGCCTTCGTCATATGGAATATGAATAAAATAATAATAATATTAAGTAATAATAGCATGGCATTTCAAGTTCGATATGAGCAAACTATTATTATTTTTTCATAATATGAGATTATGTATCGAGATAGTAGTATGAAAGAAAGGTTATTTCCGACTTGATCTTATGTATCGGGGTCCATTTCAGCGTCACAAACCTTTTTGCTTCCACATCAGAAGTCTCTTTCCAATATTTATGTTATGAAAGAGTGTGAAAATCAAAAAAAAAAAAAGATCATTTTTTACTTATTTTTATTTGGTCGGATCAGAAAGAAACTTTGGGATTGCTGAATCACAGACGAGATAAATATATAAAGCAACGGAACCATCATAGTATTTTTTGATTACTCCGAAAGGAAGGATGGTAAATGGATCATTCAACGATCTGGGTCTGATAGATTCGACTTGTCTCTTTCTTCGATGAAAAAAGAGAAAAAAAAATTCCATTACAGAGCCGTATGCACAAAAGATGCCTGTACGGTTGTTCAATTCTATCTTTTTCTCCCTGCTTGTTATTCTTTATCCCTTCCCTTCGCCCAATCATGCGAGATAGAGGAATCGTTCATTATGTTATATCATCAGGGTTATGATCCATCAACCTGCTAGTTCTTTTTATGAGGCACCCACAGGAGAATTTATCCTGGAAGCGGAAGAACTACTGAAACTCCGCGAAACCCTCACAAGGGTTTATGTACAAAGAACGGGCAATCCTTTATGGGTTGTATCCGAAGACATGGAAAGGGATGTTTTTATGTCAGCAACAGAAGCCCAAGATTATGGCATTGTTGATCTTGTAGCGATCGAAAATACCGGGGATTTCGCATAAATCTTTGATTCCATTTCGAATCATAATTTGAATGAACCCTTATTTGATCTTTTATCTTCTTACCTGGGTAAAATATGAAATGGAAGTAATTCATAATCATCCGGTTAGGATCGATCTAAACCAGCCCATTCTGTATATGATTCAGCATGCCAACTATTAAACAACTTATTAGAAACACAAGACAGCCAATCAGAAATGTCACGAAATCCCCCGCTCTTCGAGGATGTCCTCAGCGTCGAGGAACATGTACTAGGGTGTATGTGCGACTCGTTCAGATCATGAGCTAGAACAAATGAGACGATTTTTACAGTATCAATGACTCGTACCAATGAATAGAATGGAAGAACTCCATTCACTATCGAAAAATAAAGATCTCTCGTATACCTCTATTTGCATGGAATTTATGGTTTCCATTGGTGCAAATCCAATCACCTCGATTTGAGATGAAAAGCAATTCCCATTGGTAGCAAATGGTTATCCATTAAGCGGGGGAATGATATTTAAGAAGCAGAAAGATTATGCTCCTACTCTTGCAAGAACGGACTAACAGGGTCAGCTACCTATTCAACCTTCATAATTAAATGCCGTCACTGTATGGATAGATCCCATTGAAAAAAGACCTATTACTCGATAATTCATCGGTAGAGCCAAAGAGCGTGAACTGTACAAGTTACCAATAACATTGATTAAATGAGGAAAGGGGCTCCGGTGTATAGAGAGGACCTCGCCGTTTAAGAAGTAACCATAGAAACGATGGAAGCCACTATTTGTCCATTTACGATTTATTTTATACCTAATATCGGTACAATTTCTTTTTTTTTTTTTGAGGTGAAATGCCTGGAAGAAATAAAAAAATCGTGGTTGGGAAGGTTATAGTAGCAAAAGCCATTGGAATTTGTATTTTAATTTTATACATCGGAAGAATCCGTTTTGTTATTAATAAACCAGGAGAGGGGAAAAGAATGACTGAAAGAAAAGAAATCAATTAGTTATTCATCCAAGTTTCTTTTGATTCAATGACCAGAGTTAGACGAAGATATATAGCTCGGAGACGTAGAACAAAAATTCGTTTATTTGCAGCAACCTTTCGAGGGGCTCATTCAAGACTTACTCGAACTACTACTCAACAGAAAATGAGAGCTTTGGTTTCCACTCATCGGGATAGAGGCAGGCGAAAGAGAAGTTTTCGTCGTTTGTGGATCACTCGGATAAATGCAGTAACTCGTGAGAATAGGGGATCCCATAGTTATAGTCGATTAATACTTGATCTGTACAAGAGGCAGTTGCTTCTTAATCGTAAAATACCTGCACAAATAGCCATATCAAATAGGAATTGTCTTGACACGATTTCCAATGCGATCATCAAATAAGGAGATTGGAAGGAATTCACTGGAATACTTTAAACGGAGTTCCCCGGAGAATGAACTCCGGGAGGGTATAGTAGAAATTCGTATGATAAGATAAGTAGTAGGAATGAACGAACACGTTTCAATAAAAAAAAAAAAGATTTATTCTTCCCCCATTCTTTTTTTTATTATTACATTACGGCGCGACAATCTCTCGGCTTTTTCGAACAAAACTTCAATCTGAGTTCGAATTAGAGTTTTGATTCGATTGAGGAATAGGCTTATTTATTTCTGGTTCTAGGACCAGTAGTTCTAGGGATCGACCCGGTTCTCTCAAATTGTTTCTCATTATTAAGAAAAGGTAACGAAGATAAAATACGAGCTTGTTTTATAGCAATAGTAATTAATCGTTGTTGTTTCAAGGTTAATCTATTCACTCGTCTAGATAATATTTTTCCTTGTTCACTAATAAATTGATTAATTAAACTCATGTTTCTATAATCAATTCGATCCCCCGATCCAATTGGGGGCAAACGCCTATGAAAAGATCGCTTGGATTTATGAAAGGGCCGCTTGGATTTATCCATGGTTTATTTCTGATTTCTAAAATCCTATTTCTTCATTCATTTCGGATCCGACCAAAATAGGACTGGATTTGTATATATTATATATGTATATGTAATTTCTTCCTCTTCCTTGGAAGAGTGGCACACGCGTTCCGTTCGATTTATTTCTTTATCTCCCCATGAATCGTATGTTTGTAACAATAAGGGCAGAATTTTTTCAAGTCCAATTGACTAGGTGTATTGTGTCGATTCTTTTGAGTAATATATCTGGAAATGCCCCGCGATTCTTTATTCAAACCATTTCGGACACAACTGGTACATTCCAAAATAACTACTACTCTGACATCTTTACCCTTAGCCATGAACCTCCTTTGGATTTTGAATTCACTCAATTCTTCTATTTTCGATTCGAACCGAAGCGAAGAAGAAAGGAATGAAAAATAAATAGACGAGAAGTTGCTAACTCGAAATCCAATTCAATTATGAAAGATTTCGTTGCAATCAATAGAGTAATCAAATTATTAAGTAATACAAATATTTCTAACTATCAATTATTCCCAATCCCAGTATTTTATTTAGTATCTTGTATGATCTTGAACAGCCTGCCCTCGACCCACATTTCCTTTTCTGTTCTCCCTATATTAACCCGAACCCGAGTTTCAATGAGATTCAATCCACTTTTATTCTTTACTCTTTCTTTCCTATCCTAAAGAACTGAAAAAAGGGGGGGGTTAGTCGCAGAGAATTTATTGTATCTCTAATCTTCTTGATCCCTTCCCATGTCAATAACTAGAATGAAAAAAAGGGGAATGTCAACGCATCTGGGAATAAACGATTGATCTCTATCAATAGACCCGCCAAAGACCCGAACCATAGAGTAGTTAGCACAGGTGCCGTGGAGAGATATGTTTTTATATCTCGCATTGAAAATCCTCCTTCTTTTTCTTTAACTTTATTGACTTTATTGTATATTGTAATACATATATGATCAGATGCATATGTAGTTAAAGATCATTTGTACGGGGAATCTCTAACCAAAATGGATATATACAACGATCCGGTAGATGAAATCTACCTGTCCCTAAAACAGAAAAAGATGAACCCTCCTTCCTGAGCACTACTGATAAATATTCATTCCTTTATACGTTTATACGTTAGGTATGTATATAATTCTTTATGAGAATGAAACCAAAAAACCAAAAAGAAGAAATGGCAAAAGAAATTCTATTTAGATAGAGGAAATTAGGATGTGGAAAACAAAACATGGATTCCCTACAATGGCACTGTACAACAAATGAAAGGGATGTAGCGCAGCTTGGTAGCGCGTTTGTTTTGGGTACAAAATGTCACGGGTTCAAATCCTGTCATCCCTACTTATCACTTCTCCTATGGACAGTAACGAGGGGTCAATTGAGATCGATTAAAATTGGACACAATCTACCATTTTATGATACTATACATACAAGATGTATTGGGGGTACAAAAAGAATCCTTTTCTTGACATCCGTATCTCCCATCATAATAAAGCGCTCTTAGTTCAGTTCGGTAGAACGTGGGTCTCCAAAACCCGATGTCGTAGGTTCAAATCCTACAGAGCGTGATTCTGTTCTTTTAATGTTGAATCACAATAAAATAACTTCACTAACTTG